CGAATTCGAATTATCTAATTAATTGAATTATGAATTACATAGTAATACTATGGTATATAGTAAAAGTAAATAGCATATAGTTAAATAGCATATACTAATAAATAGTATCTATAGTAAATAGTAATTAAGTAATGCTAGAATAAAATTACTAAGATAGTTATAACTATTAACTAAGTAAATTAAACCATTTATATTCGATAATTTTGGAAAGTATTATAAACACCATTACATTATTAAGTTATATTAAGTTATATTAACTATTTAACTATATATTATATATATATAGTTAATATATATATAATTAGATATATTAACTAATAGTTATAACTAACTATAATTGAAATTGAAATGACATAGTAATGTATACTATAGCTACATACTTATATCTAATAAGTAAAGTTGTTGTTCTGCCAAAAAAACGATTAGTCAGATTCAGGGACTCTTACAAATACAATGACAAGAAGATAATGGATCTATGTGACTTAGGATTCGATATTTTCCCTTCAAAAATTAAGTGAAATTGAGTATACCAAAACAAACGCGTATCACTAACTTCTTAATCGTGGACAAGAAGGGGGAAAAGTTATATGTAATTTATCCACGATAATTAATGAAAAAGGACGGGCATTTTATCCGAGATTTTACAAATATTGTTTTGATCTATTGAAATGGATTGTTGTTATTTTCCTGCCCTTATGTACATGTACTTACACGAACATGTGGTAGTGCTTTCGTTTTTATGGACCAAACAAACTAATCCGGCCAGTCAGTCCATAAGCAAGTCCTAATGAAGAAATCAAACCTATACTAAACGAAAATATAAAATATAATGTATTAGGGCTATACGGACTCGAACCGTAGACCTTCTCGGTAAAACAGATCAAACTTATTATTATCAAAATGATTCGAACTGTTTCAAAGGCCCAACATGCATTTTTTTGTTGCATTGGGCTCTTTCATTAACTGATGTAAAGAACAGTTAGTTTACCATATTTTTTTCTTTTCTTTACAGGAAGATAAGAAGATAATGAGATGGCTCCTTGTGCTCTATTTATATTCTGATCTAGGAGCAATACCAAAGTGTTTCAAAGAAGAGTTACCTTGACTTAGGTCTGCTTTCGGCCTTGATCAACCATCAACCTAAGTTAAATGGAGTCTCCCCCGTTCCGCGGAACGAGTCAAATATGAGACTTCATACACCTTAAAGTTCATAGAACGAAAAGAAGTTTTTTTGAGGCCCTTATACTCATTATGCCTAGCATTGAAGAGGCCGGGTATTAACCTTATCAACTATCAAATCAATGGCGGGTTTTGTTTGGCACCTGAATCGGTCCGAACAAGAACCATTTGTCAGGCTATTGTTCTCTTGTTCCCTAGAACCTATAGAGTAAGACATCGATTTCTCAATAAGAGAAATTATGTTCATTGCATAATGGGTTCCTTTGAAAAGCGTTGGCGCACGTGTAAACGAGGTGCTCTACCTAACTGAGCTATAGCCCTTGTCATAGATATCTTAACATATAGATAATTTCTTGTCAAGATGAATATTCCATGATCCCACACGATAGTTCTCGGTTCCGTTTACTGTTGTTAACAGATTGGTATTGCTTAGAAATAATATTCTATCTATAATTCCCAAAGTGATGGGTCCTTTTGGTGATAAATGACCTACTTAACTCAGTGGTTAGAGTATTGCTTTCATACGGCGGGAGTCATTGGTTCAAATCCAATAGTAGGTAGAACTTATTAGATACCGGAGTCAATGGTATCTAATAAGTTTTTCTACCCATCCTCCTTTTTTTAGTTGTATCAGATTAGATTTGATTGTGTTCAATTAGCGGAATCAAAATGTAGTGTATAATAAAATACTTTGACTTCTAAAGAACTTCTTTAGAACTTCTTTTTATTTATTTTTTATTGATGTATTGACTAGTAGGAAATAGCATTGACGGCCTCTACTCGTGTCCTAGCCCGTCTGAGAGCTAGATTTGCCTCAATTGCTTGTTTCTTACCCTCAGCCTTACTTAAGTTAGCTTCAGCTATTTCAAGAGCCTGTTGAGCTTCTTTAGGATCAATGTCAGTACTCATCTCCGCATCATTTCCTAAAATGGTGATCTCGTTATTACCTATTCTGGCAAAACCACCCATCAGAGCCACAGTTAACCATTGATCGTTAAGACGTATTCTCAAAAGACCTATATCTACGGCCGTGGCAATAGGAGCGTGGTTTGGTAATACGCCAATTTGTCCACTATTAGTGGATAAAATGATTTCTGTAACTTCTGAATCCCAAATAATTCGATTAGGAGTCAGTACACAAAGATTTAAGGTCATTTCTTCAATTTGCTCTCCTCTTCTAAGTTCATAGCTTTCGCGGTAGCTTCATCGATGTTACCCACCAAATAAAAAGCCTGCTCGGGAAGACCGTCTAATTCTCCGGAAAGGATCAGTTGAAATCCCCTAATAGTTTCTGCAAGACCAACATATTTTCCGGGAGAACCGGTAAATACTTCTGCCACGAAGAAGGGTTGTGATAAGAAACGCTCAATTTTTCGCGCTCTTGCTACAGTTAAACGATCCTCTTCGGATAATTCGTCTAACCCAAGGATAGCTATAATGTCCTGAAGTTCTTTGTAACGTTGTGAAGTTTGCTTAACTCTTTGCGCAGTTTCATAATGTTCCTCACCAACGATCCGAGGTTGTAACATAGTTGACGTTGAATCTAAAGGATCTACTGCTGGATAAATACCTTTGGCAGCCAATCCCCTTGAGAGTACGGTAGTAGCATCTAAATGTGCAAATGTCGTGGCAGGAGCTGGGTCGGTCAAATCGTCCGCAGGTACATAAACTGCTTGGATCGAAGTTATAGATCCCTCTTTGGTAGAAGTAATTCTTTCTTGCAAAGAACCCATTTCTGTACTAAGGGTAGGTTGATAACCCACTGCGGAAGGCATTCTCCCTAATAAGGCGGATACCTCGGATCCTGCTTGGACGAAACGAAATATATTGTCGATGAATAGAAGTACGTCTTGCTCATTAACGTCCCGGAAGTATTCCGCCATGGTTAGGGCAGTCAATCCAACTCTCATACGAGCTCCCGGCGGTTCATTCATTTGACCGTAGACTAGAGCTACTTTGGAGTCTGTAATATTTTTTTCATTAATCACTCCAGATTCTTTCATTTCCATGTAGAGATCATTTCCTTCGCGAGTACGTTCGCCTACTCCGCCGAATACGGATACGCCCCCATGAGCTTTGGCAATGTTGTTAATCAATTCCATGATGAGTACTGTTTTACCCACCCCAGCTCCCCCAAATAGCCCGATTTTTCCGCCGCGGCGATAGGGCGCTAAAAGATCCACCACTTTAATTCCTGTTTCAAAGATTGATAATTTCGTATCTAACTGTATAAAGGCAGGTGCGGATCTATGAATAGGAGATGTTGTACGGGTGTCGACAGGACCTAAATTATCAACAGGCTCTCCAAGAACGTTGAAAATTCGTCCGAGAGTCGCTCCGCCAACTGGAACACTTAGAGGAGCTCCAGTGTCAATCACTTCCATCCCTCTCGTCAGACCATCTGTAGCACTCATAGCGACAGCTCTAACTCGATTATTTCCTAATAATTGCTGTACCTCACAAGTAACATTAATTTGCTGGCCCACCGTATCTCGACCCTTAACTACCAAAGCGTTATAAATATTAGGCATCCTGCCCGGGGAAAAAACGACATCCAGTACTGGACCAATAATTTGAGCGATACGTCCTCGGTTTTTTTCTTCGAGTGTAGAAACCGCAGGACCGGAAGTAGTAGGATTTATTCTCATAATCATAATTAAAGTGAAATATGTCAAAATTTTGGATCGAAGAGTACCGAATCGAAAATCAATGTCCGATAGCAAGTTGATCGATTAATTCAATAAGAAATAACTGGAGTTAGCATTCGATTTAGTCGGTACTACTCAAACGAATTCAATTCAATCGTTTACTCATTGAATAAGTAAATTTTCAAGCTCAACCAATTTTTTTTTTATCAAGTAGATAAATAAGAATTGCGAGTAAATGTGTTTATCATTATGCAAAATGATTGTTCTGATGTCTATAGATAATAGATAATATGGGTAGATATGGAATTCGAACCCGAACTCATTTATGATTCATTATTTCGATCTTACCACTCATTGTTCTTATTTTGCATATCCATTTTTGCATATGAATTTCCACCGATTTTTTTACACCTTTTCGTGGGTGAATTATGCCTATTTTTACATCTAGGATTTACATATATATACAACATATATCACTGTCAAGGGGGAATTTTTATTAGATTAATAATAAGAAGGGGTTTAATTATAAACTTGCAAAACAAGGATTGGGTTGCGTCATATATATCAAAGAGTATACAATAATAATGTATTTGACGAATCAAATACATGGTCTAATAATAAACCATTTTAACATTGTAATTAGTTGCTAATATTAGTTGAATATTTTTTTGAAGGATTCTTGTCAAAGGTTTCATTTATTTTTGCCTAATCCATATCGAGTAGACCTTGTTGTTGTGAGAATTCTTAATTCATGAGTTGTAGGGAGGGACTTATGTCACCACAAACAGAGACTAAAGCAAGTGCTGGATTCAAAGCCGGTGTTAAAGATTACAAATTGACTTATTATACTCCTGAATACCAAACCAAGGATACTGATATCTTGGCAGCATTCCGAGTAACTCCGCAACCGGGGGTTCCGCCTGAAGAAGCAGGGGCTGCAGTAGCTGCCGAGTCTTCTACTGGTACATGGACAACTGTGTGGACTGATGGACTTACCAGTCTTGATCGTTACAAAGGACGATGCTACAGCATCGAGAAAGTTATTGGGGAAGATAATCAATATATTGCTTATGTAGCTTATCCTTTAGACCTTTTCGAAGAAGGTTCTGTTACTAACATGTTTACTTCCATTGTGGGTAATGTATTTGGTTTTAAAGCCTTACGAGCTCTACGTCTAGAGGATCTACGAATTCCCCCTGCTTATTCCAAAACTTTCGAAGGCCCGCCCCACGGCATCCAAGTTGAACGAGATAAATTGAACAAGTATGGTCGTCCCCTATTGGGATGTACCATTAAACCAAAATTGGGATTATCCGCAAAGAACTACGGTAGGGCGTGTTATGAATGTCTACGTGGTGGACTTGATTTTACCAAGGATGATGAAAATGTGAATTCCCAACCATTTATGCGTTGGAGAGATCGTTTCTTATTTTGTGCTGAAGCAATTTATAAAGCGCAAGCCGAAACGGGCGAAATCAAAGGACATTACTTGAATGCGACTGCGGGTACGTGTGAAGAAATGCTCAAAAGAGCCGTATTTGCTAGAGAATTGGGAGTTCCTATCGTAATGCATGACTATTTAACCGGGGGCTTCACCGCAAATACTAGCTTGGCTCATTATTGCCGCGACAACGGCCTACTTCTTCACATTCACCGCGCAATGCATGCAGTTATTGATAGACAGAAAAATCATGGTATGCATTTTCGTGTACTAGCGAAAGCATTACGTATGTCTGGTGGAGATCATATTCACTCTGGTACAGTAGTAGGTAAACTGGAAGGGGAACGTGAGATGACTTTAGGTTTTGTCGATTTATTACGTGATGATTTTATTGAAAAAGACCGAAGTCGTGGTATTTTCTTCACCCAAGATTGGGTCTCTATGCCAGGTGTTTTGCCCGTGGCTTCCGGGGGTATTCATGTTTGGCATATGCCTGCCTTGACTGAAATCTTCGGGGATGATTCTGTGCTACAGTTCGGCGGGGGAACTTTAGGACATCCTTGGGGGAATGCGCCGGGTGCAGTAGCTAATCGAGTGGCTTTAGAAGCATGTGTACAAGCTCGTAATGAGGGACGTGATCTTGCTAGTGAAGGTAATGAAATTATCCGTGAAGCTTGTAAATGGAGTCCTGAGCTAGCTGCCGCTTGTGAAGTATGGAAGGAGATCAAATTCGAGTTCGAACCGGTAGATAAGCTAGATGTCAAAAAATAAGCACGCAGAATTCACTAATTCCCGTTTGTTCTTCTAATTGTTGCAATTAAACTCGGCCCAATCTTTTCCTAAAAAAAAAGATTGAGCCGACTGCATAGAATAAAGAATGAGTATACTAAACTAAATGTACTATAATTATATATAAAACTATATATAATAATATAATAAAAAAATAGTAATATTAATATTCTAGTATAGCACTAGATTAGATAGTAAATTAATAAATATTAAATATACTAAATATTATAGTAATCTATATACTAAATACCACTAGTATATAGATTATATAAAATCTATATACAAGATCGAAGACTAAACAACCCCATATTCCTAGTGTTTATTATTAGATCCATAATTATATAGTATGGGTACTTGGGATTTGCGGATCATTTTCTATTCCGCAGTCTCAGGCTATAGATCAAGTCAGGGAAGGATTCTTTCTACTTAAATCTGTATATTGTCTTTTTCGTTCCATGTTACAATAGAAACATATTTTTATACGATACGAGATTATATGATAATGAACTCCTTATTTATAGGAAAAAAATATCTTTTCCTCATGGAATTTGTCCATGACATAAGATAGAAACCTTTCTTTCTATTTAGAATATAATTGAGGAAAAAATTCGATATATATACGATATATATAGAGATCGAAGTAATACTCCGGATTCCCAAGACAAAAAGAGAAAATCATTTCTTTTAATTTAATACTCACTCGTTGTTAGTTAACAATCCTAATGATTGGATCTATATGCTTAATTCTGATAGGAATTAAAACAGTAAAATGATTATTCATCGAATGACTATTCATCTATTGTATTTTCATCAAATAGGGGGCGAGAAGGTTCTATGGAAAAAGAGTGGGTTAATTCTATGTTGTTTAACGAAAAATTAGAACATAGGTGTGGGCTAAGTAAATCAATGGGTATTTCTGATCCTATTGGATATACCAGTGGAAGCGACGAATCCGTTCTAAATGATACGGGGGAAAACACTACTAATTGGAGTAATAGTGACAGTTATAGTCTAATTAATGTTGATTATTTATTTGATATCAGGAATATTTGGAGTTTGATCTCTGATGACACTTTTTTAGTTAGGGATAGTAATGGTGACAGTTATTCTGTATATTTTGATATTGAAAATCAGATTTTTGAGATTGACAATGATAGTTCTTTTCTGAGTGAACTAGAAAGCTTTTTTTCGAATTATTTTGATAGTGAGTCTAAAATTAAGAATCACTACTATTATCCTTACATGTATGATACTCAATTTAATTGGAATAATTACATTAATAGTTGCATTGACAGTTATCTTCGTTTTGAAGTCAATATTAATAGTTCTCTTTCAGGCGGTACCGACAATTACAGTGACAGTAATCTTTATCGTTTTATTTGTACTGAAAGTGTAATTGGTAGTGAAAGCGAGGGTTCTAATATAAAAACTGAAAGTAATGGCAACGATTTCAATATAAGAGAAAACTCTAATGATGAGGACTCTAATGATATCGATATAAGTCAAAAATACAAACATTTATGGATTCAATGCGAAAATTGTTATGGGTTAAACTATAAAAAATTTTTTAGGTCAAAAATGCATATTTGTGAACAGTGTGGGTATCATTTGAAAATGAGTAGTTTAGATAGAATCGAACTTTCGATTGATCCGGGCACTTGGGATCCTATGGATGAGGATATCGTCTCTATAGACCCTATTGAATTTCATTCAGAAGAAGAGCCTTATAGGGCTCGGATAGATTCTTATCAAAAAGAGACAGGTTTAACTGAAGCTGTTCAAACAGGCATAGGTCAACTAAATGGTATTCCGATAGCCATTGGGGTTATGGATTTTCAGTTCATAGGAGGTAGTATGGGATCCGCGGTCGGCGAGAAAATTACCCGTTTGATCGAATATGCTACTAATCGATCTCTGCCTGTCATTATTGTGTGTGCTTCGGGAGGAGCACGAATGCAAGAAGGAAGTTTGAGCTTGATGCAAATGGCTAAAATATCTTCTGCTTCATATGATTATCAGTTAAATAAAAAGTTATTCTATGTATCAATTCTTACATCTCCTACAACCGGTGGAGTAACAGCCAGTTTTGGTATGTTGGGAGATGTTATTATTGCCGAACCAAATGCCTATATTGCATTCGCGGGTAAAAGAGTAATTGAACAAACATTGAATACGACAGTACCCGAGGGTTCACAAGAGGCTGAGTATTTATTCCAGAAGGGCTTATTCGACCCAATCGTACCGCGTAATCCTTTAAAAGGCGTTCTGAGTGAGTTATTTCAACTTCACAATTTCTTTCCTTTGAATCCAAATTCAACAAATGCAAATTAAAGTATAGCACTACATTCAATTATTTGTCTTGTAGTGAACAAGTATTTCTATATTTTTCATTGTAATCTAATCAAAAAAACTTATGAAGAATAGTGTTTTCTTTGGTGACATAAGTTTTACTTGTAATATTGTAGTAGAGTCAGAAGTTTCGGATAATTCTTTTTCTCTTTTCCTCCGGATCCGCTTTTTATCCTACCTCTATTCCTAATTTAGTAATCAGAAGCCCATTATCGACCGAATATAAAGAACAAATTCCTCCTTTCGAAGAATTTGAAAAAAAAAAGAAAATCAAAATAATTTTCTCGGACCTTCTTACATATTAATATAGATAATAATGAAATATATAACAAGAATGTATGAAATAAACATAATGAAATATAACTATACCTTAATTATATTATATAGCTAATCATAGCAAATATCGAAATATAGAAGATATCATAGAATAGAAAGATGTTTATTTATATATCTACTGAGAACCCTACTTTTTACTATGGAAAACCCCCTTGTCGGATTAGATTACTTAAAGGATAAAAAATCTAAAGTCGTGAACTCATAATAAAATAAACTCTTTAATAAAAAACTACTTAATACTCCTACATATCTAATATTCTAATATATTATATATTAGTTATATATTAGAAAGAAGAATCTAATATATTAGAAAGATAGAAAGAAGATAAGGACGGGGGAAGAACAATAAATTAAATTTGATATGATACATATTCATGTAGAAAGGCAAAAGGATATACTTATTTAGTTTTAAATTCCTTGCACTTATTAACTAATTAATATTATTTTTTCTATATATAATAGATATACGTATCATAAGATATCTTTATAATATAATAGGTATAAATATTAAATTTAAATCGGGGCAACCATTCTATGACAGATCTTAACTTACCCTCCATTTTTGTGCCTTTTGTGGGCCTAGTATTTCCGGCAGTTGCAATGGCTTCTTTATTTCTTTATGTCCAAAAAAATAAGATTGTATAGATCCAACGGGACCAAACCAAATCTCATCCATTTTTTTTAACACTGGATCATAATACAGATATTTATTTAGTGTAATATGGCACGATGCGCGGCTCCTTCTGAACACACAAATAAAAGAACTATTATGCATACGGATACATGATATCCGTATAAATGCATGTCCATGCAATGCGGGTATGGCTGGTTAAAAAAGGATCGGCGAATATTTAAAATAGAAAGTCAATGTATCTAACCAATTACTCCTAATGGTTCCCATCAAAATCGTGCTAGTTGATGAGAGTTACTTTGGGATCAAGAAGAATAAAGTCAAATTCATTTGGGTTATTCTCTCAATTCTAATCGAATGCAACTGGATTTAGTATAGTATGAACTGGCGATCAGAACATATATGGATAGAACTTATAACGGGGTCTCGAAAGACAAGTAATTTTTATTGGGCCTGTATCCTCTTTTTAGGTTCATTGGGATTCTTAGTGGTTGGAACTTCAAGTTATCTTGGTAGAAATCTAATATCTGTATTTCCTTCTCAAGAAATCCTTTTTTTTCCACAAGGGATCGTGATGTCTTTCTATGGGATCGCAGGTTTATTCATTAGTTCCTATTTGTGGTGCACCATTTCGTGGAATGTGGGTAGTGGTTATGACCGATTTGATAGAAAAGAAGGAATAGTGTGTATTTTTCGTTGGGGATTTCCTGGGATAAATCGTCGGATTTTCCTCCGTTTCCTTATGGGGGATATCCAATCTATCAGAATGGAGGTTAAAGAGGGTCTTTATCCCCGTCGTGTCCTTTATATGGAAGTCAGAGGCCAAGGAGACATTCCCTTAACCCATACTGATAAGGATTTGACTCCACGAGAAATTGAACAAAAGGCTGCCGAATTGGCTTATTTCTTGCGAGTACCAATTGAAGTACTTTGAAATGAACCGAAAAATGCATTTTTTCTAAGCATGAGGAAAGGAACTTGCTCATTTTTTTTTTCATTCGAAAGAAGAAAAAGGCCCTTACCTTATTCTATTTCTATATTCTTCCTAGATCCAAATCCAAGGACTCAATTTTTACAAAAAAAAAATAGGAATAAATTCATAGGTTCGATATCTTGTTATAGAATTCGTGCTTCAGAAAAATGAAAAAAAAGAAAGCATTAACCTCCCTCGCCTATATTGTAGTGATAGTATTTTTGCCCTGGTGGGTTTCTCTCTCATTTAAGAAGAGTCTGGAACCTTGGGTTACTAGTTGGTGGAATACCCGTCAATCTGAGATTTTTTTGAATGATATTCAAGAGAAAAATATTCTAGAAAGATTTATAGAATTAGAAGAACTTTCCCTGTTGGACGAAATGATAGAGTACCCGGAAATACCTTTACAAAAACTTCGTATAGGAATACACGAGGAAACGATACAATTGGTCAAAACACACAATGAATATTATCTCCATATTATTTTGCATTTCTCGACAAATATAATATGTTTCGCTATTCTAAGTGGTTATTTTATTCTGAGTAATGAAGAACTTGTCATTCTTAATTCTTGGATTCAAAAATTCCTTTATAACTTAAGTGACACAATAAAAGCTTTTTCAATTCTTTTAGTTACTGATTTATGGATCGGCTTTCACTCGACCCATGGTTGGGAACTTATGATTAGTTCGGTCTACAGCGATTTTGGATTGGCTCATAACGATCAAATTATATCTGGTCTTGTTTCTACTTTTCCAGTTATTCTAGATACAATTGTGAAATATTGGATCTTCCATTATTTAAATCGCGTATCTCCCTCACTTGTAGTCATTTATCATTCAATGAATGAATAAAGAACTCATTTGATCCCTCGATATCAATCAATTCAGAATCTTTCTTCGTAAATAAAGAAAGTATTTTCAATCTTACTTATTCTTTATACTTCTACGCGTCCGAGGTATTCGTCCTATATTCTAGTACAATTATTCCAGTACAATGGCAGACTCGTAGATAGGGAACTATACCAGTTAGCTACCTTTCTAATTTATTGTAGAAATTCCTGGATCAATGATTGGACCATGTACAATAGAAATACTTTTTTGAGGGTAAAGGAACAGATGACTCGAGCTATTTCTGTATCGATCATGATATATGTAATGACTTGGGCATCTATTTCAAATGCCTATCCCATTTTTGCGCAGCAGGGTTATGAGAACCCACGAGAAGCAACTGGACGAATCGTATGTGCTAATTGCCATTTAGCTAATAAGCCCGTGGATATTGAAGTTCCGCAAGCTGTGCTTCCTGATACTGTATTTGAAGCAGTTGTTCGAATTCCTTATGATATGCAACTGAAACAAGTTCTTGCTAATGGTAAAAAGGGGGCTTTGAATGTGGGAGCTGTTCTTATTTTACCCGAGGGATTCGAATTAGCTCCCCCTGATCGTATTTCTCCCGAGGTGAAAGAAAAGACGGGGAATCTATCCTTTCAGAATTATCGTCCCAATAAAAAGAATATTCTTGTAATCGGTCCCGTTCCCGGTCAGAAATATAGTGAAATTGTCTTTCCCATTCTTTCTCCCGACCCTCTTACGAAGAAAGACGTTCACTTCTTAAAATATCCCATATATGTAGGCGGGAATAGAGGAAGGGGTCAGATTTATCCTAACGGGAACAAGAGTAACAATACAGTCTATAATGCTACATCCGCAGGAATAGTAAGCAGAATAGTACGTAAAGAAAAGGGAGGATATGAAATAACCATAGTTGATGCATCGGATGGGCATCAAACGGTCGATATTATACCTTCAGGACCCGAACTTCTTGTTTCGGAGGGGGAATCCATCAAACTTGATCAACCATTAACAAGCAATCCTAATGTGGGAGGGTTTGGTCAGGGGGATGCAGAAATAGTGCTTCAAGACCCATTACGGGTCCAAGGTCTTTTGTTCTTCTTGGCATCTGTTATTTTGGCACAAATCTTTTTGGTTCTTAAAAAGAAACAGTTTGAAAAGGTTCAATTGTATGAAATGAATTTCTAGGCCCGGGGATTCCTTAACATAATATTGAGTCGGTAAAAAGTTCCGAATTCTTGTTGATCCCTATAATCAGGTATGATCAACAAATTCTGTAAGACCCTTTGCTTTTTTTATT